ATCAACGTAGCTTAAATAAAGCGCAACACTGAAGTTGTTAAGATGGGCCCTAGAAAGCTCCGTAGGTACAAAGGCTTGGTCCTGACCTTACTGTCAACTATAACTGAACTTACACATGCAAGTCTCCGCACCCCTGTGAGAATGCCCTCATATTCCTGCCCGGAAGAGAGGAGATGGTATCAGGCACAATACGTATTAGCCGACGACACCTTGCACAGCCACGCCCCCAAGGGTAATCAGCAGTGATAAACATTAAGCTATAAGTGAAAACTTGACTTAGTTAAAGTTATTAGGGCCGGTAAATCTCGTGCCAGCTACCGCGGTTACACGGGGGAGCCCAAGTTGATAGCCTACGGCGTAAAGGGTGGTTAAGAGAACAACATAAACTAAAGTCGAATGCCCCCAAGGCCGTTGTACGCATACGGGGGTGCGAAGCACAACTACGAAAGTGACTTTAAATACACTGAGCCCACGAAAACTAAGGCACAAACTGGGATTAGATACCCCACTATGCTTGGTTGTAAACAAAGATAGCGTAATACTACACTATCCGCCCGGGTACTACGAGCACCAGCTTGAAACCCAAAGGACTTGGCGGTGCTTCAGACCCACCTAGAGGAGCCTGTTCTAGAACCGATAATCCCCGTTCAACCTCACCCCTCCTTGCAATTTCAGCCTATATACCTCCGTCGCCAGCCTACCCCCTGAGAGTTTAATAGTAGGCTCAATTGGCACAGCCCAGTACGTCAGGTCGAGGTGTAGCCTATGTAGGGGGAAGAAATGGGCTACATTTTCTTATCAAGAAAACACGGACTGAGGGATGAAATGCCCTCTCCAAGGCGGATTTAGCAGTAAGAAGGAAATAGAGTGTCCTGCTGAAACTGGCTCTGAAGCGCGCACACACCGCCCGTCACTCTCCCCTAGACACCTATAAAAACGTACCTAACAAGCTAAACATGTAGCAGGGGAGACAAGTCGTAACATGGTAAGTGTACCGGAAGGTGTACTTGGACAAACCCCAGAGCATAGCTGAAGAAGGAAAGCATCTCCCTTACACTGAGAAGATATCCGTGCGAACCGGATTGCCCTGAAGCCTAAAAACTAGCTCAACCATTAAAAACAACAAACAGACACTAATAACCCATAAAAACCTAAAAACCACAATCAAATCATTTTTCCCCCCGAGTACAGGAGATGGAAAGGGGACACAGAGAAGCTACAGATAAAGTACCGCGAGGGAACGATGAAAGAGAAATGAAACAACCCATAAAAGCCCTAAAAAGCAGAGATTCAAGCTCGTACCTTTTGCATCATGATTTAGCTAGCAACGCCCAAGCAGAAAGAATTATAGTTTGGTTCCCCGAAACTAAGTGAGCTACTCCGAGGCAGCTTGTATAAAAGAGCAAACCCGTCTCTGTTGCAAAAGAGTGGGAAGACCTTTGAGTAGTGGTGACAGACCTATCGAACTTAGTTATAGCTGGTTGCCTGGGAAACGGATATAAGTTCAGCCCTGCGGTTTCTCCACTCCAAATTAACATAAGCTAGGACAAAAAGAACCGCCGCAGAAGTTAATCAAAGGAGGTACAGCTCCTTTGAAAAAGACACAACTTTACTAGGAGAGTAAAGATCATAATTTTAAAAAGCAACGTACTAACGTGGGCCTAAGAGCAGCCACCTAGAGAGAAAGCGTTAAAGCTCGAGTACTAACTAGCCAATTATACTGATAACCCAATCTTACCCCCCTGCCCCCTACCAGGCCTTCTCATTCAACCATGTGAGTGATTATGCTAATATGAGTAACAAGAGTGAAGGAACTCTCCTACACACAAGTGTAAGTCGAAACGGACCACCCATCGACCATTAACAACCCCCACCAAAGAGGGCACTGGGTAACAAACCAAACAACAAGAGAACTACCCAACAACAAATGTTAATCCAACACCGGCGTGCTACCCAGGAAAGACTAAAAGGAAGGGAAGGAACTCGGCAAACAAAAGCCCCGCCTGTTTACCAAAAACATCGCCTCTTGCAAAACCAAAGAATAAGAGGTCCGACCTGCCCAGTGACTATATGTTTAACGGCCGCGGTATTCTGACCGTGCGAAGGTAGCGTAATCACTTGTCTTTTAAATGAAGACCTGTATGAATGGCAAGACGAGGGCTTAACTGTCTCCCCTTTCTGGTCAATGAAATTGATCCCCCCGTGCAGAAGCGGGGCTAGCCACATTAGACGAGAAGACCCTATGGAGCTTCAGACACTAAGGAAGCCCAGTCAAACGAACCTAAATCAACAAGATGACTATACTGAAGACCTTCCATAATGTCTTGGGTTGGGGCGACCACGGGGTAAAAAACAACCCCCACGTGGGATGGAATTAAAGCACTTATTCCTGAGCTAAGAGCTACCGCTCTAAGCAGCAGAACTTCTGACCATAAATGATCCGGCAAAGCCGATCAACGAACCAAGTTACCCTAGGGATAACAGCGCAATCCCCTTTAAGAGTCCATATCGACAAGGGGGTTTACGACCTCGATGTTGGATCAGGACATCCTAATGGTGCAGCCGCTATTAAGGGTTCGTTTGTTCAACGATTAAAGTCCTACGTGATCTGAGTTCAGACCGGAGTAATCCAGGTCGGTTTCTATCTATGAAAATATCTTCTTCTAGTACGAAAGGACCGAAGAAGAGGGGCCCATAATTTAGATACGCCCCGCCCCCACCTGCTGGTGCCCAATCAAGCAGCTAACGGGAACTATCACCGCAAGTAGAGAGAATACTACGACTAGGTGGCAGAGTAAGGCTATTGCAAAAGGTCTAAGCCCTTTATACAGAGGTTCGACCCCTCTCCTAGTCTATGCGACACATCTTTATTTATGTTATTAACCCCCTCGCCATGATTATCCCAGTACTACTCGCCGTGGCTTTTCTGACACTAATCGAACGAAAGGTGCTTGGTTATATGCAACTGCGAAAAGGGCCCAACGTCGTAGGACCTTACGGACTGCTACAACCCATGGCCGACGGCCTGAAACTATTTATTAAAGAGCCAGTACGCCCATCAACCTCCTCCCCCGTGCTGTTTCTGCTAGCCCCAATGCTTGCTCTTACCCTAGCCCTCACCCTCTGGACTCCTATGTCAATACCCCACCCCCTCCTAGACCTTAACCTAAGTATTCTGTTTATCCTCGCTCTCTCTAGTCTTGCCGTCTACTCAATTCTGGGATCCGGATGGGCATCCAATTCTAAATACGCACTCATTGGTGCCCTGCGAGCAGTAGCACAAACAATCTCATACGAAGTCAGCCTAGGACTTATTCTTCTAAGCACCATTGTTCTAACAGGAGGTTTTACCCTTCACGCCTTCAGCATGGCCCAAGAAGCCACCTGATTACTTTTACCAGCCTGACCCTTAGCAGCAATATGATTTATCTCCACACTAGCCGAGACCAACCGAGCCCCATTTGATCTTACAGAAGGAGAATCAGAGCTTGTATCAGGGTTCAACGTTGAGTACGCTGGAGGGCCCTTCGCACTATTTTTCCTAGCTGAATACGCTAATATTCTTCTGATAAATACCCTCTCCGCATGCCTTTTCCTGGGGTCCACCCATGTTATAACCCACCCAGAACTAACCACCACTACTTTGATATTAAAGGCCGCCTTACTATCCGCAGTATTTCTATGGACTCGAGCGTCTTACCCGCGATTTCGATATGACCAATTAATACACCTGGTGTGAAAAAACTTTCTCCCTTTAAGCCTAGCACTCATTATTTTGCATCTCTCCCTGCCTACATCCCTAGCGAGTCTGCCGCCAATACTATAAAGGAGCTGTGCCCGAATTTAAGGACCACTTTGATAGAGTGGAATATGGGGGTTAAAACCCCCCCACCTCCTTAGAAAGAGGGGATTCGAACCCATCCTATAGAGATCAAAACTCTATGTGCTCCCAATACACCACCTTCTAGCGGAATAAGCTAATTAAGCTGTCGGGCCCATACCCCGGATACGTAGGTTAAAGCCCTACTTCCGTTGGTGAACGTTCAGATGATATTCATTTTACTATCTTCTTTAATACTGGGCACAACCATTACATGCGCCAGCAGCCACTGATTATACGCATGGCTCGGTCTTGAAATAAATACCCTAGCCATGCTCCCTCTAATCGTTCGAAGCCAACACCCCCGTGCTGTAGAAGCCACTGTCAAGTACTTCATCACCCAAATTACTGCGTCAGCCATAATCATAATAGCAGTATTAACTCACGTAGTACTCAGCGGACAATGGGATATAAAGGACCCGCATCTTACAGTCTCCCCAGTAATTATTCTTCTGGCCCTAGCAATGAAAGTAGGGATTCCCCCGATACACGCCTGACTGCCAGAAGTAATACAAGCTAGTGACTATAAGACTGCAATACTTGTAATAACCTGGCAAAAAATCGCCCCCGTAGCCCTAATGATGCAGAACCGGGCGACACCCGATAATATATACACTGCACTAGCAATACTATCCGTGCTATCCGCGGGGTGAGCAGGACTAAACCAGACCCACCTGCGGAAAGTACTGGCATACTCCTCTATCACCCATCTTGGCTGGACAATCGTTATCCTTCGCCACTCAGAATATTTAGCCCTCATAAACTTATACGTTTACTTTATCCCAACCATCCCCCTATTATTTATTTTTATACTAATGAAGTCAGACCGAATGGGCAAAGTAGGCATCTCTCGACACTACGGACCAATTATGACAGCCCTCTCCCCCCTTCTGCTTCTAGCATTAGCGGGGCTACCACCCTTCCCAATCTTCTACATGAAACTTTACATTATTGGGGAAATAATCTACCAAGACATCGGCGTCACAGCCACCCTGATTGCACTAGCATCACTCCTTGGCCTCTACTTCTACGCACGGCTGGCCTATACAATAAGCCTCACCAGCTGACCTAACCTATCAACAGCAATAGCCAACTGACGTCTTCGTACAAAAAAGGTAACTATTGTCCTAGCGGTAACCGCCGCAGCCGCCATCCTCATGCTCCCACTGCTCCCAACACAAATCTCCTTTATGATATGATACTGAAGCATGCGATAGGGACTTAGGATACGAGCAAGACCAAGGGCCTTCAAAGCCCTCAGCGGGAGTGAGAACCTCCCAGTCCCTGATAAGACCTGCAGGCCACTATCCTACATCTCCTGCATGCAAAGCAGACACTTTAATTAAGCCAAGACCTTCCTAGATAAGTAGGCCTCGATCCTACAAACTCTTAGTTAACAGCTAAGCGCTCTAACCAGCGAGCATTTATCTACCTTCCCCGCCTATCCTTAACGACAAAGGCGGGGAAGCCCCGGCGAGCGTTAGCCCGCGTCTCCGGATTTGCAATCCGGCATGATGACACCCCAAGGCCTGATAAGAAGAGGAATTAAACCCCTGTGCATGGGGCTACAACCCACCGCTTATCACTCAGCCACCTTATCTGTGATTTCTGCCCGCTGATTATTTTCCACAAACCATAAGGATATCGGGACCCTGTACCTAGTGTTTGGTGCATGAGCTGGGATAGTTGGGACTGCATTAAGCCTCCTAATTCGAGCTGAACTAAGTCAACCAGGCTCTCTTCTAGGTGACGACCAAATTTATAATGTAATTGTTACAGCACATGCCTTTGTTATAATTTTCTTTATAGTAATGCCGATCATAATCGGGGGTTTCGGTAACTGACTGGTCCCCTTAATGATTGGTGCCCCCGACATGGCATTCCCCCGAATAAACAACATAAGCTTCTGACTTCTGCCCCCCTCCTTCCTCCTGCTACTCGCATCCTCTGGAGTAGAAGCAGGAGCAGGCACAGGATGGACGGTGTACCCCCCGCTCTCGGGCAACTTAGCCCATGCTGGGGCATCAGTTGATTTAACTATCTTCTCCCTCCACCTAGCAGGCATTTCTTCAATTTTAGGAGCTATTAACTTCATTACTACAATTATTAACATGAAACCTCCTGCCATCACGCAGTACCAAACCCCTCTTTTCGTCTGATCCGTGCTAATTACCGCAGTGCTACTACTTCTCTCACTTCCTGTACTAGCAGCCGGAATCACAATGCTTCTAACAGACCGTAACTTAAATACTACATTCTTTGACCCCGCCGGAGGAGGAGACCCAATCCTTTACCAGCACCTATTCTGATTCTTCGGCCACCCGGAAGTATATATTCTTATTCTTCCAGGCTTTGGAATAATCTCTCACATTGTCGCCTACTATGCAGGAAAAAAAGAACCATTTGGCTATATAGGGATAGTGTGGGCTATAATGGCAATTGGACTCCTAGGATTTATTGTATGGGCCCACCACATATTTACAGTAGGGATAGACGTAGACACCCGTGCCTACTTCACATCTGCAACTATAATTATCGCCATCCCCACCGGAGTAAAAGTATTCAGCTGACTGGCTACGCTACACGGGAGCTTTATTAAGTGAGACGCCCCCATGCTATGGGCCCTCGGATTTATCTTCCTCTTCACCGTTGGTGGCCTGACAGGGATCATCCTAGCTAACTCATCCCTAGATATCGTACTTCATGACACCTACTATGTCGTAGCACACTTCCACTATGTCTTATCGATGGGGGCAGTATTTGCTATCATAGCAGGACTAATGCACTGGTTCCCGCTATTCACAGGCTACACCCTAAATGAAACATGAACAAAAGCCCACTTCGCAGTTATGTTCGCAGGTGTAAACCTGACCTTCTTCCCACAACATTTCCTAGGACTAGCCGGAATACCCCGGCGCTACTCGGACTACCCCGACGCCTACACCATGTGAAACACTGTCTCATCCTTAGGCTCGCTGGTGTCTCTTATTGCAGTAACCATGTTACTGTATATTCTGTGAGAAGCATTTACCGCCAAACGTGAAGTCCTCTTTGTAGAATACGCCGATACAAATGTGGAATGATTACACGGCTGCCCTCCCCCATACCACACATTCGAAGAACCAGCATTCGTTCAAACCCGACTTTACTAACGAGAAAGGAAGGAGTCGAACCCCCATAAGCTGGTTTCAAGCCAACCGCATAACCGCTCTGCCACTTTCTTCAATAAGACTCTAGTAAAATAGCCATTACACTGCTTTGTCAGGGCAGAGTTGCGAGTTAGAATCTCGCGTGACTTGACTGTTATAATGGCACATCCCGCCCAACTAGGTTTTCAAGACGCCACTTCTCCATTAATAGAGGAACTCCTACACTTTCACGACCATGTGCTAATAGTCGTGTTTCTTATCAGTGTTCTTGTACTTTACATTATTGTATCCATAGTTACCTCTAATTTACTTGACAAAAATACACTCGACTCCCAAGAGATTGAAACCATTTGAACGATTCTTCCAGCGTTTACACTCACTATGGTTGCCCTACCATCACTTCGTATCCTTTACTTAATAGACGAAATTAATGACCCCCATCTCACACTCAAAACTGTCGGCCACCAGTGGTACTGAGCTTACGAATATACTGACTACGTAGACGTTGAGTTCGACTCCTACATGATTAATACAACAGACCTTGCCCCGGGGGAGTTCCGCCTTCTAGATGTAGACAACCGAGTAGTGATCCCGATAGACTCCCCAATTCGAGTCCTAGTCACTGCGGACGATGTCCTCCACTCATGGGCGGTCCCCACCTTGGGCATTAAAACAGATGCAGTACCAGGACGCCTTAATCAAACAACATTCCTCTCCCCCCGAACAGGGGTGTCATACGGGCAATGTTCTGAGATTTGCGGAGCAAATCACAGTTTCATGCCCATCGTTGTTGAAACAGTGCCTTTAGAAGACTTTGAAAAATGACTAGTACTTATACCAACAGACTTATCGCCAAGAAGCTAAATAGCCAAAGCGTTAGCTTTTTAAGCTAAAGATTGGTGACTGCGCCTCACCCTTGGTGGAAGATGCCACACCTCGAACTTACTAGTTGACTACTGAACTGCTGGGTCTCATGAATTATAATTCTCGTGGTGATCCCTTTCAAAATTATTGAACTCCGCTATGTAGAGACGGGCGCCCCCCTACTCACTGGCTATGATGTTTCCCCCGTGCCTACGCTTCCATGGACATAGACCTCTTTTCTCAATTTACCAGCCCTATCTTATTTGGAGTGCCACTTTGAGTAATCGCAATAACATACCCTGTGTACTGCCTACCCAACACCCTCCAAAACACCGTAAAGCCACGCCTAACTACAGCACTTATGTGGACCCTTCTCCAGGCCATAATACAAATTATATTAAAAATCTCAGCAACAGCACAAAAATGAGTCGTTATCCTAACATCCACGGTGACACTTTTATTATTATACAACCTGTTTGGCACCCTGCCTTATGTATACCCGCCAACAACTCAACTATCTATTGCCTTTGGGCTAGCATTCCCCCTTTGACTTGGCACACTTGTAAAAGGTGTAAAACTATCTGTAACTAACACCCTGGCCCACTTTTTACCCCCCTCCACCCCCGCAGCGCTAGTCCCCGTTCTTGTTATTATCGAAACAACTAGCATGCTTGTGCGACCCGTCGCACTGGGGATACGACTGGCTGCAAACCTTACATCAGGTCATATAATCATGCATGCCGTATCGTCAGTTAGCCTTGTACTTATTCAATCAGCCAGCCTCTCAGCCGCCCTTAGCCTAACCCTACTTGGCGCCCTGACATGCTTAGAGATAGCAATCGCAGGAATTCAAGCCTACGTATTCGTCCTACTCACAACACTGTACCTACAGGAAAATACATAGGCTATAGCCTCATAGGTTCATAGACGCTCATGGCCCATCAAGCACACGCCTACCACATAGTAAACCCAAGCCCTTGACCCCTTACCGGGGCTATCGCCGCTCTGTCAATAACATGCGGCCTAGCTGTCTGATTCCACTTCAATACTTGAGGACTTTTAGCCCTTGGACTAATCTTACTTATTCTCACCATGTACCAATGGTGGCGCGATATCGTCCGAGAAGGAACATTCCAAGGGCACCACACACCCCCTGTACAAAAAGGCCTCCGCTACGGCATAATTTTATTTATCACCTCGGAAGTCTTCTTCTTCCTAGGGTTCTTCTGAGCCTTTTACCACGCCAGCCTAGCCCCTACACCAGAGCTCGGAGGACACTGACCACCATCAGGAATCACCACCTTAGACCCATTTGAAGTACCCCTACTGAACACTGCAGTTCTTCTAGCATCAGGCGTCACAGTAACATGGGCACACCACAGCCTAATAGAAAAAAAACGGAAAGAAGCCATTCAAGCCTTAGCCCTCACCGTCGCCCTAGGCTTCTACTTCACTCTTCTGCAAGCAATAGAATACTATGAAGCCCCCTTCACAATTGCTGAAAGCGTATACGGCTCAACTTTCTTCGTAGCCACAGGGTTCCACGGGCTTCACGTTATTATTGGCTCTGCCTTCCTAACAGTTTGTATTCTGCGTCAAATCAATCACCACTTCACATCAGAGCACCACTTCGGGTTCGAAGCAGCAGCATGATACTGACACTTTGTTGACGTAGTGTGACTATTCCTTTACGCCTCTATCTACTGGTGAGGCTCATAATCTTTTTAGTATTAATAAGTATCAGTGACTTCCAATCACCCGGTCTTGGTTAAAATCCAAGGAAAGATAATGAACATAGTAACAGTTTTTGCTGCCCTTGCCATTATTATCTCAGCGGTACTAACTACAATCTCGTTTTGAATACCCCAAATGTCCCCGGACTACGAAAAGCTCTCTCCCTATGAATGCGGCTTTGACCCCCTCGGCTCCGCACGACTGCCCTTCTCACTACGATTTTTCCTAGTGGCAATTCTTTTTCTTCTCTTTGACCTAGAAATCGCACTCTTACTACCCCTTCCTTGGGGCGACCACATGCCCTCTCCAATGGTCACGTTCCTATGGGCTGCTTCACTAATTATTCTGCTAACACTAGGCCTTATTTATGAATGACTTCAAGGAGGCCTTGAGTGAGCCGAGTGGGCATTTAGTTTAAGAAAAAACATTTGATTTCGGCTCAAAAGAAGCTGGTTTAAATCCACACTAGCCCTATGACCCCCGCCTACTTCGCCCTAACCTCCGCCTTTATTCTTGGCCTCTCGGGGCTAATCTTCCACCGAACACACCTCCTTTCCGCCCTACTTTGCTTAGAGGGAGTAATATTAGCCCTGTTCGCCTACCTCTCACTGTTAACCCTACAGTTTGGGATAGCAGACCACGCTTCAACCCCCCTACTTCTGCTATCCTTCTCAGCATGTGATGCTGGCGTAGGACTAGCCCTCCTAGTAGCTACTGCCCGCACTCACGGCTCTGATCGAATGCAGAGCCTAAACCTACTACAATGCTAAAAGTTTTAATTCCAACAATTATACTACTCCCTACGACCTGGTTAACCCCACAGAAGTGGCTCTGGTCAACCACTCTAACGCACAGCCTACTAGTAGCCCTCAGCAGCTTAATATGGCTTAAAAACACTTCAGAAGTCGGCTGGTGGGCCCTAGGCCCCTACATAGCCAACGACCCCCTGTCGTCTCCCCTCCTTGTTTTAACCTGCTGGCTCCTACCACTAATAATTCTAGCAAGTCAAAACCACACGCAACTAGAGCCAGCCAACCACCAACGCATCTACATCACCCTGCTGACATCCCTTCAATTCTTCCTTATCATAGCATTTAGCGCAACTGAAATAATTATATTTTTTACCATATTCGAGGCAACCCTCATTCCAACCCTCATCATTATTACTCGCTGGGGTAACCAGACCGAACGTTTGAATGCAGGCACCTACTTTTTATTCTACACCATGGCAGGCTCCCTCCCCCTACTAGTCGCCCTGCTCTCCCTGCAGAAAGACGTAGGCACCCTATCAATACTAACACTTCATTTTTCACACACAACGCAACTGCCAACCCTTACAAACAACCTATGATGAGCTGGCTGCTTAATTGCCTTCCTAGTTAAGATGCCACTATACGGCATCCACCTTTGGCTCCCAAAAGCCCATGTAGAAGCACCAATCGCAGGGTCAATAGTCTTAGCCGCTGTTTTACTAAAACTAGGAGGATATGGAATAATGCGGATTATAACTATCATGCAGCCACTCACCGCTCAACTAAACTACCCCTTCATAATCTTGGCATTATGAGGGGTACTTATGACTAGTTCTATCTGCTTACGCCAAGCCGACCTTAAATCACTTATTGCATACTCATCCGTTAGTCACATGGGGCTGGTCATTGGAGGGATCCTAAGTCAAACCCCTTGGGGCTTTACTGGGGCCCTTGTTCTTATAATCGCCCACGGCCTCACATCCTCTGCACTTTTCTGTCTCGCCAATGTAAACTACGAGCGAACCCACAGCCGAACAATACTACTGAGCCGAGGCTTACAAATCCTTCTACCACTCACCACCACATGATGGTTTATTACAGCTCTAGCAAACCTGGCACTACCACCCCTCCCAAATCTGATGGGTGAGTTAATAATTATTGTCTCCCTATTTAACTGATCCAACTGAACACTACTTCTTACAGGGGCGGGCATACTAATTACAGCAGCCTACTCCCTCCACATATTCCTAACTACCCAACGAGGCCCTCTCCCCGCCCACACACTCATCACAGACCCTGCACACTCACGAGAACACCTACTTATTACACTGCACCTTGTGCCGCTAATCCTTCTAGTGCTCAAACCAGAGCTAATCTGAGGCTGAGCCGTCTGTTGGTATAGTTTTAACAAAAATATCGGATTGTGATTCCGAAGACAGGGGTTAAAACCCCCCTACCAACCAAGAAGGGCAGGACTGCAACGAATACTGCTAATTTTCGTGACCATGGTTTGACTCCGCGGCCTACTTGCCGCCTTCGAAGAATAACAGCTCATTTGTTGGTCTTAGGAACCAAAGACTCTTGGTGCAAATCCAAGCGAAAGCTATGCACACCACCCCTTTAGTCATAACCTCTAGCCTTATTCTAATCTTCATACTACTCGCGTATCCAGTAATTACGACACTTACCCCAAACCCAAAAACTGCTGACTGATCAAAGACACACGCAACACTAGCAGTAAAGACATCATTTTTTATTAGCCTGCTACCACTGTTCCTATTCTTTAGCGAAGGAACAGAAACAGTTACTACAACCTGGGCCTGGATAAACACTAACACCTTCGACATTAGTATTAGCCTAAAATTTGATATCTACTCCATCGCCTTTATCCCAATTGCCCTCTACGTCACTTGATCTATTCTAGAGTTCGCCCTGTACTATATGCACTCCGACCCTTATATAAACCGATTCTTCAAATACCTGTTGATCTTCCTCACCTCCATAATTGTTTTAGTCTCAGCTAACAACATGTTCCAACTGTTTATTGGCTGAGAAGGCGTGGGCATCATGTCCTTTCTTCTGATCGGCTGGTGGTACGGCCGAGCCGATGCAAACACAGCCGCTCTGCAAGCCGTCGTCTACAACCGAGTAGGCGATATTGGCCTGGTCATAGCCATGGCGTGGTTTGCAACCAACCTTAACTCATGAGAAATCCAACAGATGCTTACCACAGCACATAATTACGACCTCACCCTACCCCTCATAGGCATCATCCTCGCTGCGACTGGAAAATCAGCACAATTTGGCCTCCACCCGTGACTTCCCTCAGCTATAGAAGGCCCTACACCAGTATCTGCCCTATTGCACTCTAGCACCATGGTCGTAGCAGGAATCTTTCTTCTCATCCGTCTAAGCCCCCTAGTAGCCACCAACGACACTGCTCTCACAACCTGCCTATGTCTTGGAGCACTAACCACTTCTTTCACCGCTACTTGCGCCCTCACCCAAAATGACATCAAGAAAATTGTAGCTTTTTCCACCTCAAGCCAGTTAGGTCTAATGATAGTTACCATCGGGCTTAACCAGCCACAACTAGCATTCCTGCACATTTGTACCCATGCATTCTTCAAGGCAATATTATTCCTCTGCTGCGGCTCAATCATCCACAGCCTAAACGATGAGCAAGATATCCGAAAAATAGGAGGAATACACAATTTAGCGCCTATGACCTCATCATGTCTAACAATTGGGAGCTTAGCACTTACAGGGACCCCATTTCTCGCAGGATTCTTCTCTAAAGACGCTATCATTGAGGCCCTTAACACATCACACCTAAACGCCTGAGCCCTAAGCCTTACTTTAATCGCCACCTCCTTCACAGCGGTCTATAGCCTGCGCCTTGTATTTTTCGTGTCCATGGGTAACCCTCGCTTTAATGCATTCTCCCCCATCAATGAAAACACCCCCAAAGTTATTAACCCCATCAAACGACTAGCCTGAGGAAGCATCATTGCAGGACTCATTCTAACCTCAAACCTACTACCACAAAAAACCCCCGTTATATCAATACCCCTAATGTTAAAGCTAGCCGCACTCCTAGTTACCGTACTTGGGGTCCTCACTGCGCTAGAGCTTGCCTCCCTCGCCTCAAAACAGCTAAAGCCCACACCAACCCTTGCCCCTTACCGCTTCTCTAATATACTAGGGTTTTTCCCAGCTGTGCTCCACCACTTTATACCAAAACTCACACTTGTCCTAGGACAGACCGTCGCAGCCCAAACAATGGACCAAACATGGATAGAAAAAACTGGACCTAAAGCCATCCCTCAGCTCAACCTTCCCATGATTTCTTGGGCAAGCAACATACAGCGAGGAATAATCATAGCTGCACCAACATCCCTAGTTATCAGCCTAATCTTAACTTTCGTTTTTCTTACTATCTAAACCGCCCGCAGAGCCCCACGACTTATCCCCCGAGTTAATTCTAAAACCACAAATAAAGCAACAAGGAGCGCCCATGCACTGCACAGCAAAACACTCCCCCCGAATGAGTACATAGCCGCCACACCCCCAGTGTCAACTCGAGTTAATGATAATTGATCCGCCTCCTCCACGAGGTACCAGTCCCCTGGGTACCAAGCCCCCCCTCACACCTTAACAGCTAAAAGCACCCCCCCCAAATATGCCATAACGTACCCCAAAACGGAACGGCTGCCCCAACTCTCAGGGTAGGGCTCAGCAGCCAAGGCCGCACAATAAGCAAAAACCACCAACATACCTCCCAAATAAATCAGGAACAGTACTAAAGAGAAGAAAGACCCCCCGTAAGAGACCAACAGCCCTGAGCTCATCCCTGCTACCACGACTAGACCAAACGCTGCAAAATACGGCGACGGATTAGAGGCGACCCCAGCCATGCCAATTACCAGCCCATACAAGAAAACCCACATCATAAACTTCATAGTTCCCGCCCGGACTCTAACCAGGACCAATGACTCGAAAAACCACCGTTGTTATTCAACTACAGGAACCCTAATGGCCAACATTCGAAAAACACACATCGTACTAAAAATTGCAAGCTTGACAATAGTAGACCTCCCCGCCCCGATTAACATCTCAGCCTGATGGAACTTTGGCTCACTACTGAGCCTATGCCTAATTACACAAATCACCACAGGCCTAATCCTGTCAATGCACTATTCACCAGATCTTGACACAGCATTCCAGTCTGTAGTACACATCTGCCGAGACGTAAACTACGGATGAATGTTTCGAAGCCTACATGCCAATGGGGCCTCATTATTCTTCATCTGCATCTATATTCACATTGCCCGAGGACTTTACTACGGATCCTACATATATGTACACGTATGAAACATCGGCATTGCTCTTCTGATATTACTAATGGCCACAGCCTTCGTTGGCTACGTACTGCCCTGAGGACAAATATCGTACTGAGGTGCTACAGTAATTACAAACCTCCTATCAGTAATCCCTTACTTCGGCACACCCATCGTAGAATGACTCTGAGGGGGGTTCTCAGTAGACAACCCTACTCTTAAACGATTCTTTAGCTTCCACTTCACACTCCCGTTCGTAATATTGGCTTTGTCAACACTACACATTTTATTTCTTCACGAGACCGGCTCAAACAACCCAATCGGCTTAACCAACCACACAGACAAAATTCCATTCCACCCATACTTTGTTTATAAAGACCTATTAGGGTTCGTGATTATACTAACCCTCCTTCTGTGCACGGCCCTCTTTTACCCCAACATCCTAGGGGACCCGGACAACTTCGCCCCCGCCGACCCATTCAAAACCCCGAAACACATCAAGCCTGAATGGTACTTCCTATTTGCCTATGCTATTTTACGATCCTTCCCTAATAAATTAGGGGGAGTAATTGCCCTGCTACTTTCAATTCTTGTCCTAGGACTAATGCCCTTTCTACATACCTCCGTTCACCGAGGAATAACCTTCCGCCCCTTAGGACAAATCTTATTCTGAACATTCATTGCCGACGTATTATTCTTAACCTGGGTAGGCGGAATACAGTCCGTACCACCGTTCCTTGTACTAGCCCGCGTAGCCTCCTTCCTTTACTTTTTAATTCTACTTGTGCTACTCCCTCTCGCCGGCCTAATTGAAAACAAACTGTTAGGCTTCAAATGCATCAGTAGCTCAGAACCAGAGCGCCGGCCTTGTAAGCCGGATGTCGGGGGTTAAAATCCACCCTTTTGCTCAAAAAGGAGAGAATCTAACTCCCACCACTAACTCCCAAAGCTAGTATTCTTAACTAAAATACTTTTTGACGGTATCTAATGTACATACATCGATATTAACCCATATATATACATATATGTATAATAACCATACATCTATATTAACCCATATATATACATATATGTATAATAACCATACATCTATATTAACCCATATATATACATATATGTATAATAACCATACATCTATATTAACCCATATATATACATATATGTATAATAACCATACATCTATATTAACCCATATATATACATATATGTATAATAACCATACATCTATATTAACCCATATATATACATATATGTATAATAACCATACATCTATATTAACCCATATATATACATATATGTATAATAACCATACATCTATATTAACCCATATATATACATATATGTATAATAACCATACAGTCTATATTAACC